TCTTCCAAAAAAAAAAAAAAAAAAAAAGAATGTGCCTACAGTAAAAGGACTAATCAGTTATTTCGTTCATCGCCCCAAACATGCCAATATTGGCACTAATGGTACGTAAATGTAACTCCTTGTTCAAACAACTATTCAGAGTTCCGAGCGCTCCTTGTAAAGCTTGTTGGAAAACCCGTTGTCGGACTTGATTAATTGCTCTTTGTTGTTCAAAATGAATGGTTTCATTTTTGTAATTTTCTAATTGGCCCAAAGTCTTAGAAGTTGAATTAATCAAATTTAATTTTTCTCGTTCTATCTCAGAGTATCCGTTCACTCGAAACTGATCTGCTTCTATTTCGACTTTCCGTAACCGGGCCCGGGCTTTTTCCAGCCGTTCAACGGCCCCGCCCTGCAGTTCTTCTGAATTTCGAATACTATTCAAGATCCTCAGTTTGCGATTATCTAATAAATCACTTAATGAAAGTAGATTATCTTTCCATTCAGCTCAAAACTTCCATGATCCCTTCCCGAACCAAACATGAAATTTTCGATTCATTTGGCTCTCACACTCAATTACGTCAACTACTTATGTATGGGAGGGGATTCCCATATCTTTTTTTAATGTAATGAGCCTATCCTCTCTCTTTCTTCTCTATTCATATTCAAAAAAGAATCTTGCGACTGATCCCTAATCCAAGACCGGAATATTCGGAGGACTCTTCTGACTAAATCAAAATAGATAATTGTCAGCAAAGTTGTTTCTTTTTTTCTTCAAATCCAAAGAATTCTTCTTACTTTATACATAGGTCATCGATTCAGCATAAAAAGGGGTTGTTTGAAATACCTATTTTTCCAATATTTTCCAATCAAATTTCCAATACCACTAAAAGGCTCAAATCTTTTTATCAACATGAGTGTTTTATATCGAAAAAAATTCCAATTATTATTATTAATTATATTAATTATTTATTTTGAAAACATTTCGATTCTATAGTAAAACATAGTAGTAGAAAGAGTACCGTGCTTTGTCTGGACTTCAAACTTTAGCTTTAACCATGTTAATGGTCCCGCATTATTGGTTTGGTTCATAGAGAATCAAAATTTATTTACCAACAAATCACGAAATGCTATGGTTCTTAAATATGATTTGAAATTGATTCAGAAGTAATTCGCGGAATCATGCACCCTTTTCCCTTTGGTCCTTAGTTATAACGAAAAAAAAGTGCAGCTGGTTGGGTCCAGCCTATTCTTGAAATAAACAACTCGCACACACTCCCTTTCCAAAAAAGATCAATACACCAAGCACTACACTTAGATTTATTGGATTTGTTGCTAAAATATCGGTATTAAACCCGAAACTCCCGGCGAATGGCCAGTGAACCAAAGAAACGAAAGAATCGGTTACATTTTTCATATGATCTCCTCTTTTAGATAGACTAAAAAAAATTAGTAATTTACCTATTTCGACACAGAGTCAAAAATTAGATTTCGAAATCCTTTCTTTGAATTGGCAATTGGGGATTCCCGCTAAGAAGGATACTATTTAGTATTTTAGTATTAGGGACCGGGACTTCTGTCAATTGCAAAACCCCTCGTTTGTTGCAACATCCCTTAAAAAGAGGGTTTTCTTTAGACTAAGAAAGGGAAAGAAAAAAGCGAATTGGTATGCTTATTTTAATTCCTCATTCTCAAATCAGTCCTTCCAATTGTAGGAGTTAAATCTTGATAGAATTCGAAAAAGCCCGAAACACAGATATAATAAATAAGAGAAAAAAAAAAAAAGAAGTCAATTTCCTTTCCTATTTCTAGGATTAAACAAAAGGATTCGCAAATAAAAGCGCTAATGCTACAACCAGTCCATAAATTGTTAAAGCTTCCATAAAAGCCAGACTAAGCAATAAAGTACCTCGTATTTTTCCCTCCGCCTCGGGTTGTCTCGCAATCCCCTCTACTGCTTGGCCCGCAGCAGTACCTTGACCAACTCCAGGTCCAATAGAAGCAAGCCCAACAGCCAACCCAGCGGCAATAACGGAAGCGGCAGAAATAAGTGGATTCATGATAAGTTCCTCGCACTAAAATAAAGAAAAACAAAAACTAAAGAAATCGTTAATGATACAATCGTCTAATGAATTATGACTTAATTATTCCGTCACTGGGATTCGTCCAGCCGAAGTAACTAAGAACTCCGAATTGGAGCAATAATAATATTATTATTGAACCATCAAAACTATTTCGATATCTCTTTTTTAGTTCCGATCCACGGGCACAACACAGGATTTTTGTGAATCCATACGACTTTTGTTCTTCCGTTTCTTTTTTTTTTTTTCTTTTTTTCGGGACCTTTTTTTGAATTCTTCGTTCGTTTTCTTTACTTTATTTCATCTCTTTATTTTTATTGATTCAATTCCCAGTCAAAGCAAAGCCGAAATCGAACAATTTCTATTGGAATCCCTATCGAAATTCACAATAGTCGCAAGAGTAGGGTGGATTAGATATATCTTTAGTTCATATATAACTAGCAATATCTAATATCCCATATACATGTCTTTCTTCCAAAACGTAAACCAACTATTCATATCTTAGATTCAAAGTATTCGTATCTTAAAGTCAATCGTATTCTAGAACCCCTTTTCAAAAAACCCACAAGAGTTGGCATTTGATTCCATATACCTAATTATGTCCCCCTCGCCTAATAACCCCATTTTTTATGAATCTCTTTTTTTTAGAAATTTTTTTTTTTCTATTCCTTTTATTTATCATTATCCAACATGGCTACAATCGAAATAGACGAATTCATTGGGGCGAATCATTGCATAGAACTAAATATCAGTATTTTATTGAGGTACGGTCATGCAATTTTTTATTTATTATATTAATATTTTCTTTTGGTCAATCGTTGAATTGAAGAATTGACTAAAATCAACTAATAAAGGGAATCATTTTAGAAAGCATCTTTCTTTTCTTTTTTTTAATCACCCGCCCGTGATATTATAAGAATTTTTATTCAAATTATCACTCTTGGTATTTGCTATTGTAATTGAATGAACAAAAATGAACAAAATAATATAATAATATAAAGAGAATATTAATTGGCGGGGAGGTATGATATAATAAGGCCAAAGAGGAATTTTAGGAAAAAGATCCTTTCGATCTCTTTCCTACAATTCCCCAATTTCGTAATTTTTTTTATAGGACTCTTGGTCGTATATTCTGTATTTGTAGATTTATGGTTGGATATGTATGTTTCCTAAGTCGATTATCTTGAGTTACGCATACATTGCCTTGTTCTAAGCTACAAAAAAAAGACAATTTCGAAACGAAAACGAGTCAATGATGTCCCTCCATAGATTCGCCTATATAAGCCGCAGCTAAAGTTGCAAAAATAAGAGCTTGAATACCGCTTGTAAATAATCCAAGGAACATGACAGGTATAGGAACCACTAAAGGGACTAAAGAAACAAGAACAACAACTACTAATTCATCGGCTAATATATTCCCGAAAAGTCGAAAACTAAGCGATAAGGGTTTTGTGAAATCTTCTAAAATGTTAATGGGTAACAGAATTGGAGTCGGTTGAATGTATTTACTGAAATAACCTAATCCCTTTTTGGAAAGACCCGCATAGAAGTATGCTACTGACGTGAGCAAAGCTAAAGCAACGGTAGTATTTATATCATTCGTGGGTGCGGCTAACTCCCCATGAGGTAACTCTATGATTTTCCAAGGTAAAAGAGCACCTGACCAATTCGAAACAAAAATAAAAAGAAACATAGTTCCAATAAAGGGAACCCATGGGCCATATTCTTCTCCAATCTGCGTTTTGCTCACGTCTCGAATGAATTCAAGGACATATTCGAAGAAATTTTGACTGGCAGTCGGAACGGTTTGTGGATTCCGAACGGCTATAAAGGCTGAACCTAATAAGATAGCAATTACAACCCAAGAAGTAATAAGTACTTGGGCATGGACTTGGAACCCGCCTATTTGCCAATAGAAATGTTGGCCTACTTCCACACCGGACATATCGTATAACCCCTTTAGTGTGTTGATGGAACATGATAGAACATTCATATTGCCCTCTGACCGAAATAGAAATTTAAAAGGAATTATTTTGATTCAACCATCTTCTTTTCGACTTGTCTACTTGAATTGTATATTTTGAATATCCGCTAATTCCATAATATTCACCAGTTTTTGTCTCTTTTCTTTTGTGCGATTCAGGAATAGTACCCAAGCCAGAAATCCATGGAGTTACCAAAAAAATTGATTTATCTTATTATTAATCAACGATTTCGTATATAGCTAGAGCGACCCTCACAAATTGCGAATACTAATTTGTTAAGAATTAATCGGATTGAAGCTATAGCGTCATCGTTTGCTGGAATCGAAATATCTGCGAGATCAGGGTCACAATTTGTATCGATTAAACAAATTGTTGGAATTCCCAAAGTGATACATTCTCGAAGAGCCGTATATTCTTCGTGCTGATCAACGATGATTACAATATCGGGTACCCTCGTCATATATTTAATCCCGCCCAGATGCGTTTGCAGGCGCGATAATTGTCTCTTCAAAATAGCGGCATCCCTTTTGGGAAGACTGTCGAGTCTCCCCTTTTTTTGTTCCGTTCTCAAATCCCTGAACTTGTGAAGTCTCGTTTCTGTAGTGGACCAATTCGTTAACATACCACCGAGCCATTTTTTATTAACATAATGAAACCGAGCCCTTATTGCAGCTCGCGCGACTGAATCAGCTGCTTTATTTTTAGTACCAACAATTAAGAATTGTTTTCCCCTACTTGCTGCATCAAAAACTAAATCACAAGCTTCTGATAAAAAACGAGCAGTTCGAGTCAGATTTGTAATATGAATACCTTTGTGTTTTGCAGATATATAAGGTGCCATTCTAGGATTCCATTTCCGAGTACCATGACCAAAATGAATTCCTGCTTCCATCATCTCTTCCAAATGGATGTTCCAATATCTTCTTGCCATTTCTCCCCCACTTCCTCTTTTTTTTTAAGAGACGAGGCGCCCTGAAATAAATAATTGTTCCGAGGGAACCTTCTCTTCTACCAGAGATTGACCATTGATACACGATCCAGGCCATTCATTACTTTCTATTCATTATTATCCTTTTTTTCTTACCATTAAGAAATCAAATGATCACAAATAGTTAAAAGAATCCGCTCCTAGGACTCATTAAACCCTCTAAGCAATTGCTCTGATGTATCATGGAAAGTCGTTGAAATGCAAGAGTCAAATAATTCTCTGTGGTGTAAGAAAATATCTCTCATTTCCCCCCCGAATAAATTCCCTTTTTGTCTTTCCAAAAGAATGGTGTTATGCTGCCTTGAACAGTGCACTAATCCTTTGAATCCGGTACCAACGGGTATTATCCCCCCCAGAACAACGTTTTCCTTCAGGCCTTTCAACCAATCGATACGACCTCGGAGAGCTGCTTTTGCTAAAACTCGCGTGGTTTCTTGAAAACTTGCTTCGGATATAAAACTTTGAGTATTCAGAGATGCTCTCGTTATTCCCAATAAGATAGCTCGATAACAGATCACTTCTTCCAAAGCGCGCCCCGTTCGTTCCGCTCGTAACAATCCAATAAGTTCGCCGGGTAAAAAAATATTAGACATTCCAGCTTCTGAAACCAAGACTTTTGATGTTATTTGACGTACAATAATTTCTATATGCCTATTATGGATCTGCACCCCCTGCGATCGATAAACCTTTTGGATCTTATTAACCAAAGAGATACGACTTTGCACTATAGTTAGCTCAGCACCAATCAAGAATCCCCAGGGAATCCCAAGAATTCTTGTTATACGCGCGTTCCAACCCTCAACTCTCTTTTCTAGGTTCATCGATATTGAATCAAGCGAACGTACTTCTAACACTTGTTCTACTTTTGGAAGGCCCTGCGTTATATCACCAGATCTCGATTTTTCATATATAAATGTAACTAATGTATCCCCTTCGTAAAGGATTTCTCCATAATGCCCATGAACAGTTGCTCCAGGAGTAGCCAAATAAGGCTTAGCTGATCGTATTACTACAGAGTTAACTTGAACAATTAAAACTTGACCAGATTTTAGGTGTGGTCCGTTTTTGGTTATACATACATTTTCACAAAGAAACTGCCCAAGACTTATTATCGGGGACATTTCCTCACAATAATTATGATGGAGAAAATACCAATTCAAATTAAATGGATTCAAAATGATCTTACTGTCTGTATCAGGATTAGAAATTTCCCCGTTTTCATCCATTAAATAATATTTAAGTACTTGACAAGGCTGTTTTAAATTGTCAAGTTTCAAATATTTAGTTACCGAGAGATGATTATGAGTTATTAGAGTTATTAAATAGTAAAATGAATAAAAATTCTCAATTTGAAGGGCTGTTCCTAAGGGTCCCAACGAATTCCTAATTGGGGTTAGAGAACCTTTTTGAATTGGAATTGATTGTTTTATCACATTGTGATATTTTACATCGGTCAATGGACCCATTCTAAAATAATTAGATGATGACAAAATTATCAAAGATTGGCATTCCTTATTTCTATTCAACAACGTACGAATAGTTCCTTGATTTTGGCTAAGTGATTGTTCAACCCCTGCCTTGCCAAAAACGGAATAAAACGGATTGCTATTGGTGCGAACGGAACCATTATCAGAGATCAATCCTGAACCTGACGGATGATTCCTTTTTCTGATATACGAAATTTGGGATTTCACTAAGTTGAGTCTTAAGAAATCGCGAATCAGACCATTTGTACGTACTTCAACAAAGGAAGCACAAACCTCTTCGACGGAAGAACTTTTTTTGTCTTGGTCCCAATTCAACACTAAACACGTCCGAACTAATTGAATACTTGTATCAGGAATTCCCCGAGCAGCTTTGCCCTTCCCATAAAGGACATAATTGACAACTCGAAATTGCATATTATCCTTTTCCCGCAGCGGATCCTGGGGGAAGAGTGTTGCTAAATTTATACCGTCCGCTATTTCATATGTGACTACGGGTCGAACCAAAACAAAATACTTTTTCTTGGTAGGTGTGATCCGTTGAACATAGATCCATTTTTTCAATTTTTTTGATTCCTTAGTGGCTTCCTTAAGTTTTTTTTTTTCCCTTTCTGGCGGTATCAAGATGCCACTGTGTCGGGATATCTTATCTATCTCTCCGGGAAAATGGATATCTCCCGAAAATATTTTTAGTTCAATCCCCCCTTTTTTTCTCTCTATTCGGACCAATCCGCCCACTCGGCTTCTTATATTTAAAGTGATTCGTGTATCTACTCCAATGATGCTATTATTCCGTACCATTAGGTAAGAAGATTCGGGAAAAAAATGCACTTCCTCGGGAATGAAAAAAAGGCGATCTATTTTAATTTGGTATTTTGGCTTAATTTTTTTGAGTCCTCGATACTCAATCAAGTCCTCTTTTTTGACGATTGAATGCGCCCCCAGAGTCCCATATTTAGTAATTCCGGAACTCTTTCTTCTGTATCGAGGATCGTCGAAATAAGCAAGAATACTATTTCTACGGAAAATACCCCCTATGGGTATTTCAATCGAGATTCCTGAATGGGGCATTAGCTCTTTCTCTTGTTCTTGAATCGAGTGGAATGGAATAAGAAATCGATTTCTTTGCCTTTTTGCCAATAAATTCGAATTCGCGCGGAGAATTGCAGGATGTATGAGATTACAATGACCAGTACCTATGATTCTATTAAATCCCGAATAATCAGACATCTCAAGAATTCCACCTTCTTTTTTAGCAGAAAAAGCAGAACTAAATAATTTGTGTCTCGCTTGATCATTATTCACCGAGAGCGAGAGGCTAGAAATCTCTCTTCGTTCGACAGAAAGAGAATGAATATTCATTTGATCTTGATCCTTGTAGAGTGAAAAAGAAACTACACTAGATCTGCATGAACCCCCCGATAATATCCATAAATGACTTGTTTTTGGCAAGAGGTGTACATTGCTATATGTAAATTCGGGTGCATGGTACACATCAGTACTCCAGTGCATTTCTCCCTCTGAATCAGAATAGATATGTTTTCGAACCCTCTCTTTAAAATTCAAAGTGTATGCTCCCGCCTGAATCTCAGCAATCACTTGTTCTGATTCGACATATTGATCATTTTGAACTAAAAGAAAACTTTTTGGTGGAATAGTCACATTATGCATAATATCTTCACTCTCAATAATTACATCCAAATCTATCGAACATAGAAAAGCAGGATGCCCGTGACGTGTACGCGTGGGATGAACCAAATCCTCGTTGAATTTTATTTTACCATTAGAAGGGGCTCGTACATGTTCTGCAGTGCCCCCTGTAAATACGCCACCGGTATGAAAAGTTCTTAATGTTAGTTGAGTCCCCGGTTCCCCAATAGATTGACCCGAAATAATACCTACGGCTTCCCCCAATTCAACCAGGTCACCATGAGTCGGACTCCGACCATAGCATAATCGACAGATCCAAGATGTACTCCTACAAGTAAAGGGGGTTCGAATAGATATTGCTTGTGTTCGAAAGGTTATGAGTCGATTGACAAGTCCAATCCCAATATCTTGATTTCTAATGGCGATGCATCGCGGACCCATATATATATCGTCTGCTAATACACGACCAATTAATGTTTGGCTAAAAACCCTTTCCGACAGCATCTTATTTTGATTTTGAGGACTCACAGAAATTTCTCGGATGGTGCCACAATCTGTTCTACGTACAACAATGTGTTGAACTACTTCAACAAGTCTGCGCGTAAGATATCCAGCATCTGATGTTCGTACAGCGGTATCTACAACTCCCTTACGGGCTCCATAGCAAGAAATGATATATTCTGTTAAAGAAAGTCCTTCGCGTAAATTGCTTTGAATGGGTAAATCAATCATTTGACCTTGGGGATCAGACATTAATCCTCTCATACCCACCAATTGGTGTACTTGAGATGCATTTCCTCTAGCTCCCGAAAAAGACATTATATGGACTGGATTAAAGGGATCAGTCATCCTAAAATTAGGATTCATTTCTTGTCGCAAATATTCACTTGTAGCATACCATATCTCAATGGATTGACGTAGTTTTTCTATCGCGTGTACATTCCCATAATGGTGGTGTTTTTCCAAAATAAAACTTTGTTGTTCAGCATCTTGGACTAGCCATCGCTTAGAAGGTATCGTTAAAAGATCATCAATGCCTAATGAAATAGATGTAGCAGTGGCTTGCTGGAAACCCAGGGTCTTTACTTGATCCAGGATGTGTGATGTATATGCCATTCCGAAGTGATCTATTAACCTGCTAATAAGTCGTTTAATGGCAGTTCCATCTATCGTTTTATTGTGAAAGACCAGACTCGCCCGTTCTGCCATAAGTACCTCCGTATTCCGCTGAGTAGGATTCGACAATGGATTTGAGTCAATGATTGGAAAACTTCCTTTTCTCGATCTTGATTCACGTAGAAAGGTCAGCAATGGTGGTCATACTTGAACCGGAAAGGCCCAAGGTGTCATAGAATTACTTAGTTTAGACACCATATGATTAGGTACCATATGAGCAGGCCAGACAAAACCCTTGTATAGCTTCTTCGATTTCTCGATAAAAAGAAATATGGCCAACGGTGGTTCGAATGTATATAGAAAGAATTTCTTTTTTTACACTTCGTACTATTAGATAATGTCCATAAATCTCATGATAGGTACCCAAAGATTCATAGTGAACTTCGATGGGAGCTTCCCTTGAAGCAATAACGCGTTGATCTAATCGCCACCGGAGCCACAAAGGACTATCTAAATTGATTCTTTTCTGCCGATAAGCCCCAATTGCATCATAGGAATTACAAAAAAAGGGTTCCTTCGTATACTTATAGTTATAGCTATTATCGTCAATTCTTTCATCTTGATAATTTCTTCGATTACATGGATGATACCTATTTGCACAAATACCTCGACGATTCCCGCTCGTTAATACATAGAGTCCAATAAGCATATCTTGAG